AATTGACACCAACGGGTCAAATCTCCCTGTGCTTCAGGACCCCACAGTAACAACAAAGAGTGTGCTAAACTATTAGCAGGAGTAGAGACTGCTGCAGTTAAGAAGTTACAACCTTCCAAATAGGAACTTGCCAATCCATGAGTATACCATGAAGTTACAAAGGTGGTACCTGTGAACCAACCCCCCACGGCAAAATAGGCGCAAGGAAAGAGCAATAGACCGGACCAACCCACAAAAACAAAACGGTCCCTCCGTAACCAGTCATCCATAATATCAAATAAATCATTTTGATCTTTGGTAAATTTACCAAGAGCTATAGTCATAGTAATCCTCCTATTCAACTACTTCAAACCATTTCCAAACACCTCCTAGCATTTTCAGGGATGGAACCTTCGAGGCTTTTTTCATTTTATATATGATATGATTTCTCGTAGACTGTCCCTTCTTTTCTACTGGGTTTCGAATAGAAAAATTATTTTTTTGTCGATTGATATCTAATCTAGGTCAAATCCATTAACTTAATTAATTGGCTTATTCCTTTCTATTCTAAAAAAATTCCCTAAGTCATCACTCGAAAATTGTCTTATGACTCATAAATCCTATAAATACATTTTTTAAAGAACTATTCCATAAACAAATGATCGATCGCTTTTCTTACTCTCGTTACCAGCGGATCCCCAGACATACTACTCTGCTTTTATCAAATAAGATTATTCTTGTTCGTGAAATCAAAAAAAAATAGTTTTCTATATTATTCGAATTTGTATGTCTAGAAAACTACTAGAGGATCCTATTTTGACTTTCTATTTTACATTGATTTCTTTTATTGTCTTCTTTGTTCTATTTTTCTGTCATTCAGATTAATCTAATTCCGACGTATACCCTTTCTTGCGGATCGAGGTAATAAATTGGACTATTTTTCTCTATTTATTTTTTTATCTATCTGTCATATTTTTGAATATTCTAGGGAATTTTATTAATAATAATAGATTCTAAGTGAAAGTTTCGTCCATTAATTGCCTTCAAAATCTCGTATACATAGATATGAAAACCAAATGTTTGATACTCGAAGTCATGATTTGATGGATTTTTCTATCCTTTTTATAGACATATCTTAAAGAAATAATAGAAATCAATTTGGATCTTTTCTTGTATTCGGAAAAAAGATATTTTGAAGTCAAATGACTTGTCTGTTGGAACTTAGAATAAGCCCTTCCACTGGAGGAGAGGAGTAGCAATTGATTCCTAGGAACAATAAGATTTTATCCGAAATATCGACAGATTCTTGCAGAGTTAGAACCAAAAAGGTATTCAAAAGAAAAAAAGATCCACTGTTCGAATTTCATTTCTATCCAATTTGAATATCAGAATAGTGGATATAGTTCTGATTCAATAGGTTAGGTCCACTTACTTTTTTTAGAATCTCTCCCTTTATTTGATTGGAATAATCGAAAATAGCAGTATCTGACAATTCAAGCAAATATCACATTCTAAAAAAAGAAATCTATATATATAGAAAAGAATACCATTTCCCTTTCTAACTAGAATGAGTTTACTCTATTCGAATGATAACAATAACTTAATAGAGTTTAAATTCGAAATTCGATTTTTTAATGAAATTCAACTATTCCTTAGTTTTTTTTTTTATTACAAACAGAAACTTCTTACAAATATCAAGAATATTTGTATATCTTCCTTCAAATAGGAATACGACTGTTATCATTTTTTGATAAAAAAAAAGCCCTTTATCAGATTTGAACCGATGACTTACGCCTTACCATGGCGTTACTCTACCGCTGAGTTAAAAGGGCGCCGTTTGAGTCAATTCCCGAATACAGAATCAGCCAATATGAATATGAGTTTAGTACATCTATTTGTTACTGCATATACTTATTATATATATATATACGAAATATATATAAATCTGATTTATATATATGTACATAGATCTATTTTTTGTACATAGCAACTCATTAACGAACAAAAAAAGGGATTGACGAGTATAGTGAAAAAAGAATTTATTCATATTGGATTTGATAAATATCAATGGAATTCCATTTTTCAAAACCCATTCGAATTGAAGTCATCTTCATGATAACACGAAATTTATTTCATTGATACATGTACCCCTACCTAATTCAAATATTTCTGAATCTTTGATAAATAGATTCTATCCTGTCCCTCAACTCAATTCTTATTGATCTTTATTCTTTTTTACTCAATTTCCGGATTCATTCTCGTTTTTTATTTCCCGACTTAGTGTGAAATAGAAATATACCTAATTCAATCTTCTTAACACTGAATGAAAGTGAAAGAAATAAGGTCTTAATGCCCGCCCCCCTGTTCCAGCAAATCAATTATTCCCAGAAAGGATTCTATGTTTATTTTGGTTTCTTTCGCATTACTTCGTTTTCTTTTTTATTTTGTTGAATTCTAGATTGGTTATTGGAATGAACAATTTCGAAATCGAAAGGATGAATCAAAAAATTCTAAGGAATTCTGAAAGATGGGAAGATCCTTCTGATCGAATCATTCCATTATATTGACAATTTCAAAAAACTGTTCATACTATGAACATAGTAGAATGGAGGTCGGGCAAGGCTGCCCCCATCGTCTAGCGGTTTAGGACATCTCTCTTTCAAGGAGGCAACGGGGATTCGACTTCCCCTGGGGGTAGGGTACTACGAAAGGAAATGGATCAGGGATTATCAATAAAGACTAAATTGGATTCTTCCTGGGTCGATGCCCGAGCGGTTAATGGGGACGGACTGTAAATTCGTTGGCAATATGTCTACGCTGGTTCAAATCCAGCTCGGCCCAAAAATATTTACGGATCCACCATGAAATGATAGAACCCATTTGGTGTTCTCTTAAAATCACCAATGGGTTCGGATACAGAAGATTAGAATCTCGAGTCCTATGTCTTTTTTCCATATTACTTACATATTTTTTTCCACAAATTCGGATTTTGCAAAATTCCTATCGGGATCCGTAAGTTTAAAGTCTAAGGAAAGGGTTAAAGTTAAAAAACAAAAAAGACTCTTTTTTGTTTTGTTTCCTTGATTCATTTATTTTGAAATCAAGTTGGCAATAACGAACGGATTGCGATGCGAGTCATCCGTGTCGATAAAGTGCAGACCCATCAAACAAAATAGGAATATATATAGAAGTAAGCCTCTTTATACAGGGGTTCGAATCTCAAATAGAAAAACAAAGAGTTTGGATGAAATTGTAAGAATATGGATCTATACTATACGACTTTTTCCCTGGGATTGTAGTTCAATTGGTCAGAGCACCGCCCTGTCAAGGCGGAAGCTGCGGGTTCGAGTCCCGTCAGTCCCGATGGATACAAATCCAAAAAATATCAATGGATTTCGTGTATGAAAGGGAATAAAAATAAAAAAAATATCATTTCTAATGGGTATCCCCTTTTTTCTTTCTTTTTTAGTTTAAGGGAAAGGTTCGGACAAAGAAAGAAAAAGGACTTTTTGATTGCATCAGAAAGTCATTTTCTTATTTGGTATGGATAAAACATCTTCCGATGTTATACTATTCAATTCTCGACCATGAATTATTGATTTGATAGCTATTGTTATTCGTGATATTGATCCGATTGGATATCATCGAGATCCTATTTATACCATTGAATTTAGTGACGAAAGATTTTTTATTTCTATGGGATTAAATCCCGAAGTATTTCTTAGAAATTAAAGAGAAAGAAAACATAGAGATTATGGAAGTAAATATTCTCGCATTTATAGCTACTGCACTCTTCATTCTAGTTCCTACTGCCTTTTTACTTATAATTTATGTAAAAACGGTAAGTCAAAGTGACTAATTTTACTGAAACATAACTTCTTATTTCTTAGCAATGATTGAAGAAAAAAATGAAAAAAGGATTTGTATTTATTTGAATCTTTGTTTTAAATAAAATGATCAGACTACAACCAGCAGAATTCTATTAAATCGATATAGTAGAAAGAAATCAAATCTATTTCTTTCTACTATATTCTCTATTACGGTAGGATCAAAATAGAATGTTTTACTAAAAAAAAAAAGAGTTCATATGGAGGAACCAATCTATCATTTTCTTTTCATATGGATATATGGATATCGATCTATAGATATATGGAATGTCAATTCCATGGCGTCCACATTTTTCTTTATTTCATATAAATCTATTCTATTTGTATTGGTTCCAATCAATCTGAAATAATTCAAAAGCAACGCAATTTTGATTCTTCTTATTTTCATTTTTAGATTTCAGATTCTTTTCAGAATCCCGGTAACTAATAAATAAAAATAAATAAATAATCTTTTTAGTATTCCAAAATTGAAATTAATTAAATTGAATAGAAATATTCAAAATAATTTGGTTTGGAATAGTAATCCGTTTCCAATTATATGGATTCCCGGGATATCAAGATGGCAACAATTGAAATATTTGTTTGATTCAAAGAAAGAGTTTTTTTCAATATTATATATACATGGAATATATTACACCACTGGAAGGAATACAAGAGAATTTCTAAATCCAGATAGAATTGCATTTCATTAATTAGTATTAATAAAATAACTAAAATAGTTCAAAACTGGAAGAACCCAGCTATAAAACAATTGAGACAGTTTGATCCCTTAACTCCATTAGTATTACCTTTAGAGTCCACTTCTTCCCCATACTACAAGGGAAAGGGAAAATGTAAAAACTACCATTAAAGCAGCCCAAGCAAGACTTACTATATCCATGTCCATTATGTCTCCTATCTATATCAATATGAATAAATTCTTTTATTAATTCTTTTTTTATTGTTTACTTATTTTTCTTGTATTCTTTTTGTTTTTCTTTTTCACTAAAAATTGGAGAATATCTTATAATAATAGTGGAATCGCTGGTACAGAGTCAAAAAAGGATTCCATTCCGTCCTAACACCATTGACGAAACATCCAATTAGAACATCTAGCAAGTTCTTATCAGATTTGGAGTAGAATTGAAAAATTGAAAGCATAAATAAAAAATATACTTAGAAGTAGTAAGGTAATGAATCCTACTAATAGGTAGGAACTATGTTTTATTTTCCCCCCATTTCATTAAGTAAAAAATAAAGAATCAAGATAGATTCCTTTGCATACTCTTATTTGCATCTGTTAGTTCCATTGGATCTAATCCTTATTGTATCTCCCTCCATTCGTTCTCTAAAACAATTGGAAAACAGCCTATTAAATTCTTTTACTATAGATTACCCAAAAGAAAGAGTTTTCTTTTTCTTAGAATGGAAATCGAATAGAAATATATTTCTAATATAGACTCATGATTCAATTCTTTTTTTTTTTTTAAGTTAATTAAGAAAGTTGTATTTGGTGAATTCAATTCCCGCTCTTTTTTGTTTGTCCATTCCTTCACTACCTATCTATTTCGACATAAAGAATAAGGAATCGGACTCTAGGAAAAGACAAATTATCCATCCTAGAATCCTGTTTTCCCCTTTTCTATTTCTACTTTACTTAATATTCTGTACCTATCTATTTTTTTAGGTTTAGTATCGAGTTAATTCTATTACAATAGAAATTCTAAGATTTCTAGAACATTAAAATCTGAAAACAGCGACATAATCATATGGTTCGAATTAATTGTGCAGTTGAAAAAAAAAACCAAGAACCAAATAGTCTTCTTCACAATATACATACTATGACTGACTAATTCTACGGTACAAGGAATTTTCTAAATATAGTATACAAAAACTAGAAAGAACCAATGGTCTTTACAGAATTTATCAACAAAAATGGAGTTCTTTTTACCAGCTTAATATGTTGATAAATTCACATTCCTAAAAATTCATTTCGGACAATTGAACCTTCTCAAATTGTTTCTTTTTAAGAACCAAAAAGATTTGTGCCAAAATAATAGATGCCAAGAAGAGCAAGAGACCTTGGACACGTAATGGATCTTGAAGCACTATTTCTGCATCCCCCTGACCAAATCCACCCACATTAGGATTACTCGTTAATGGTTGATCAAGTTTGATAGATTCACCCTCTGAAACAAGAAGTTCTGGTCCTGGCGGTAGAATATCAATCACTTCACGTCCATCTGATGCATCTACTATCGTTATTTCGTATCCACCTTTTTCTTTTCGTATTATTTTGTTTACTACACCTGTTGCTGTAGCATTATAAACATTATTATTACTCTTGCTTCCGTCGGGATAAATCTGACCCCTTCCCCTGTTCCCGCCTACGTATAGAGGATATTTTAAGAAGTAAACATCTCTCTTAGTAGCAGGATCTGGAGAAAGAATAGGAAAGGTAATTTCACTATATTTTTTCCCAGGAACAGGGCCTATCACAAGAATATTTTTTTTTGTGGGACGATAGCTTTGAAAAGACAAATTACCTATCTTTTCTTTAATCTCGGGCGAAAGACGATGAGGAGGGGCCAATTCAAAACCCTCTGGTAAAATAAGAACAGCTCCTACATTCAAAGCCCCCTTTTTACCATTAGCAAGAACTTGTTTCACTTGCATATCATAAGGAATTCGAACAACTGCTTCAAATACAGTATCGGGAAGTACCGCTTGTGGAACCTCAATATCTACGGGCTTATTAGCTAAATGGCAATTAGCACATACAATCCGGCCGGTAGCTTCTCGAGGATTTTCATAACCTTGTTGGGCAAAAATGGGATATGCATTTGAAATGGGTGCTCGAGTTATTATATGGATCATGAGCAATACGGAAATAGATCGGGTAATCTCTTTCTTTATCCAAGAAAAATCATTTCTAGTTTGCATGGTCCAATCCTTGATCCTGAAAATTTCTACAATAAGATTAGGTAGGTTACTGGCACAGTTCCCTATCCATGATTCTGCTATTTACTCCAATTATTTGCCTATAATATAGGAAGAATACGAGTAAAACGAATAAGTGAAATTTGGACTGTTTAGCTTTTCTATAAAAAAAACAAATTTTAGAATTGGATCAGTGGGTCGTTTTTTCAGTCATTCATGGAATTGAATCATAAATCGATACAAGCGACGGAGATACACGATTTAAATAACGGAAAATCCAGTATTTAAAAATTGTATCTAAAATGGCTGGCAAAATAGAAACAAGAAAAGATATAATATGATCATTCGGAGTAAATCCAAAATCTTTATAGACAGACCAAATCATTAGTTCCCAACCACCAGTCGAATGGTATCCTACACTTAAATCAATTAAGAAAAGAATAGAAAAAGCTTTTATTGTGTCACTTAAGTTATATAGAAATTTTTGAACCCAAGAGTTAAGAATAATGAGTTCTTGATTACCCCTAATAGAATAAACACTTAGAATAAGGAAACATATTATATTTGTACAGAAATGCAAAATCGTATGGATATGATCTTGGTTGTTCGTCTGGATCAATTGGATGGTCTCTTTGTAGATTTCGATACGAAGGTTTTGTAAACGTGTTTCCGGGTATTCCTTTAGCATTTCATCCAAGAGGAACAGTTCCTCGAACTCTAGGAATTTCTTTAAAATACTTTTTTCTTGAATACTATTCAAGAAAATTTCGGATTCTTTCGTATTCCACCAATTAGTAATCCAAGATTCCAGACTTTTCTTAAATGTAAAAGAGATGCACCAGGGCAAAAAGACTATAGATGTAAGACATAGAAGGGGAATGAATGCTTTCTTTTTTGCCATTTTTCGTCCTCAGTTTCATCTCATTTTTCAACTCTATATATTCTATATAGAATAATAATCTTTCTATCAAGCATAAGTTCTATTACAAGTAAATACAAGTAAAAAAGGGAGAATAGCCTATATAGGCTATTCTCCCTTTTTTATTTGTAATTCGGTTCCATTATTTTGATTCTTTGGAATTGAATTGAATAATTTTTAGAGGTACACTCAAGAATCGGGACAACTCCGCCCCCTTTTCTCTAAGATTGTAACAACTCCCATTAATAGGCGTTAATGTAATGGTCTTCTGTTCGAAGGTTTGTAAATACAAAACATCCCCCCAGTAGGTATTAGTGACTAATATTAAGCAGCTAATATCTTGAGTTGATATTTCCCAAACACGAAAACGACCTTCTCCAGGGATTCCGTAACGAGTAATATAGACCCTGCCATTTTTTTTATCGAAAAAATTGAAGCCGGACCCCTTGTTCCAATAAAAAAGAAATGAACCTCCTATTGCAATTAGTATATTTATAATTGCAAGCAGAATGAATATCACATATTTCCGTGTTGTAAGGATATGGACGACCGCGACCCTCAAATCGAGAAACAGCCTGTCATAATATATTTCGCTAAACAAACGGGATATTCCTTCGATTGTTTGATAGAAATGTAAGTACGAAAACAAAAGAATCGTGCCATTTCTGGACCCAGGTATAGTGTCTACCCATATGCTGTTTGACCTATATGAACAAAAACCGTGTTTTTTTGCCCTCCTCTTACGAACAGTCCGTTCTATCAAATAATAGAAAAAAAGCCACACTAGAAGAATGCGCAGTATTATTACTGTGAAGTCTAATATCGCCGTAACAAAGGCCAGCTTATCACTTAGATCCAGATTTAATTTTCTTAAAAGGTTACCTGTGTACCGGGTTAAATAGACGCTGAAGGCCACTTGCGCAATAACGAGAAAAATTTTCTTTTTAGTAGTCATATGGAAAATAAAATATATTTGGAAAATTAAAAAGATATTAATTTTAAAATTAAATACTAAAATTCATTCTTCTTTTTTTTGAATGAATTTTAGTATTTTTGTGGGATTTTCGAAAAGTTCAAATTTATTCAATTATTTTTTTTACTGATTCTATCTATAGATATAAAACTACTTCTGGTATCTAAAAAATATTGTTTTTTTGAACATAAACAAATAATGACGCCATTGCAATTGCCGGAAAGACAAGGCCGACTAAAGGAACAAAAAGTGACGATAAGTTAATCATAATTTGGCGTACCTCAATTTCATATTTCTATTTATGTTATTTTTTTTTATTCTTTGTTAAAATTATCCTATTTTACCTACTTGATTTTTATTATTTATTTATTAGATAGATTAATATCTACCCATTCGTCATCGCTATCTTCTTCCTCTTCACGGAAGAATTTGACTACATATTTGTTGTTTATTAAATCTATCGACATATGCATGTCGATGTCAAGGTTTCTTGACATGCCCCTTATCAGTATTATTGATTTTTTCGTCCGGGGTAAAGTTTTTACCCGGACCAGTCTGCTTCGTTTCATCTTTTTTGACCCCCCTTCTCCTTGATTTTTATTATTATTTTCATCATTATCTTCCCGTTCACAGAAAAACATGACTACATATACGTTGTTTACCTTGTGTACGCACATATCTTGTATGTCTTTGTCAAGGTTTTTTAATATGACAGCTAAAATGATTCTTGATTCTATGGTTCGTAACGAGGTTTTTATGATGAAGGCTACAGCTCGGCGTCGTTTCTTCATTACCATAAATAGCATAAAACCTCCCCCCCGATTCTTTCTAATCGAGCCTCTCGATCTGTTATTAGACCCCTAGAAGTCGAAAGAATTACAATCCCGATCCCTCCTAAAACTTTCGGAATTTTGGGATACTTAGAATAGATTCGTAGACCTGGTCTACTAATCCTTTTTAAATTGAAAAAAGTTTTATATGATCCTTTCCTATTTCTTCTATACCGTAGAGTTAAAACTAAAAAGCATTTGTTGCTTTCTCGATGTTTTCTGACGTTTTCAAGAAAACCCTCTCCTAAAAGAATTTTTACAATGTTTTCGGTGATATTAGTGAGTGGTATTTGAATAGTTCTTTTTCTATTCATGTCAGCATTGCGTATCAAGGTTAGTATATCAGCGATAGTATCTTTACCCATGATAGATTTTTTCTCCTTCCTTATTTGACTTTCGATATAATCAACGGGCTCCCGTTTTATTTTGAATATATTGATAAGTTCTTTTCTTTCTAAGAGGTGGAATAGAATAACGTGGTTCTTTCTAAGAGGTTGAATAGAATAACCCGGTTCTTTCTAAGAGGTGGAATAGAATAACGTGGTTCTTTCTAAGAGGTTGAATAGAATAACCCGGTTGAAGCGTATTGAATATAGAATATATATTTCATTTGTATTCTAACAAGTCATAAATAATATATCTATATCATGAGTTGATCTGAAGATACCGAATCGGCTCGAGAAAAACCTTGTATAGCTTCTTCGATTTCTCGATAAAAAGAAATATGACCAATAGTGGTTCGAATGTATATGCAACGAATTTCTTTTTTTATACTTCTGATTACTAAATAATCCCCATAAATCTCATAATAGGTACCAAAAGATTCATAGTGAACTTCGATAGGAACTTCACTTGAAGACATAATGCATTGATCTATTCGCCACCGGAGCCAAAAAGGACTGTCTAAATTTATTCTTTTCTGTCGATAAGCTCCCATTGCATCATAGGAATTGCAAAAAAAGGGTTCTTTTTTTTTCATATACTTCAAGTTCTTAAAGTTATTATTGCTCATTTTTTCATTTTGAGAATTTCTGCAATTAAACAAATTATACCTGTTTGAACAAATACCTCGACGATTTCCGCTAGTTAATACATAAAGTCCAATAAGCATATCTTGAGTTGGTACAACAATGGGATCCCCAATAGTCGGAGACAAGAGATTCATATTAGAAAACATAAGTAAACGAGCTTCTGCTTGAGCCTCCAAAGATAAAGGCACATGAACACCCATTTGATCCCCATCAAAGTCTGCGTTGAATCCCTTACACACCAATGGATGTAAACAAATAGCACGTCCTTCTACTAAAATGGGTTGAAATGCCTGTATGCCCAATCTATGCAAAGTAGGCGCTCTATTCAGCAATACTGGATGCCCCCGCATAACTTCTCGAAGTATTTCCCATACAAATGGTTCTTTTTCCCGGATTTGACTCTTAGCAACTCCTATGTTCAAAGCAACATGGTTTCGAATTAAACCACGAATTAGAAATGTCTGAAATAGCTCTATTGCTATTTCGGGGGGCAATCCACATTGGTGTAATGAAAGTAATGGACCTACTACAATAACAGAACGCCCCGAATAATCAACTCGTTTTCCAAGAAGAGTCTCTCGAAATCTTCCCTCTTTGCCCGCAATTATATCGGAAAAGGATTTGTAAACTTTATTATGACCGTCCCTCAGTGGTTGTCCGCGGATTCCATTATCAAGAAGTGTATCCACGGCTTCTTGTACCAATTTTTCTTGAGACAAAACTAATTGCCATGGTGCATAACTACTTTTTGTTAATAGATCAATAAGATTATTGTTCCGATAGATAACTCTTCTATAGAGTTCATTAATATCCGAACTCATTAGTTTACCGCCATCTATTTGAATAATTGGTCTCAATTCGGGAGGAAGAACTGGTAAGAGACATAAAACCATCCATTCTGGTTCTATATTTGTTCGGAGAAAATGCTTAGCTAATTCCATGCGTCGAACCAAAAAATTCTTTCTTCTTCGAACTTTTATATCTTCCCATTTGTCAGTGGACCCTTCTTCTTTGTCAGTGGACCCTTCTTCTCCTAATTCTTTCCATTCTAGGAACGAAGAATCCATAATAATTCTTAAATCCAGATCAACTAATTGTTCTCGTATAGCAACCGCTCCACTAGAAATTTCTCTATTTCGAAATCTATCGAAACCTTGAGTAGCAAAAAAGAGTGGGATACTCTCTTTGTAGGATTTGATTCCATATTCGAATGAACCTCGTAATCGTAAGAAAATTGGTTTTTTAACTACGGGCCTAGCAAAATCAAAATTTGGATAGGATCCAATAAGATGGATCTCCCCCTTTGAAAATCGGACATGAGGGTTTCCTCTCATCCGGCTAAAGTATTTGCACACAATTAAATATAAAGAAAGGGGTTTCCGCTCTAAAATCAAAAAGGTTTACTCTTTACTCAAGTTATCAAAAGCAACATTTCATTGATACATTCTTCTTTTTTAATGTAAAATTCTTGAGTAGTCTACCTCCCTTCGAACGAGGAATCCTCTAAAATGAAATTCTTAATAAAAAAGGAATATCCTAGAATTCATAAGAGATTTCTTTGTCTATGTATCATACCGTTTGATCTTTTAGGTCAAGACGTCACCTCGACGGGTCTGCCACGATGTCTTAAAGCCTATATGCGATAGATAAACTTCTGCAATCATGATATATTTTATTCTTTGAACATAATTTTAGTTCTTTTCAAATAAAAAAAAAAAAGAGATGGAATAATTCATTCCACAAAAAAGTCTTTTTTTTTTGACAAGGTACATACAGTATAAATAGTTATTTGTTACTGAATTGACCATAGACCAATTCCCTTATTGATTGGGGAGTATTCAATACACCCATGAATTCTGAGCTTCATGTTACTCATCCCAAGAGACATGCCAGATATAGGACATTCCAATTTAATTGAATGGAATGACAGTTTATCATTCGAAATCTGTACAATAAGAATTTTTATCAAATCACACATCACAGTACACTAGATTCTCTAATTCTTTAAGAGGTTTATCTAAAAGGCTCGCGATATAACTAGGAAGACGTTTCAAATACCACACATGGGTTACAGGACATCCTAATTTGATATACCCCATTTGATATCTACGTATCCGAGAATCAACAAATTCTACTCCGCATTGTTCACAAAATTTTGGTTGGTCTTTTTTATCTCCGATTACTCGATAATTTCCACAAGCACAAATTCCACTTTTTATAGGCCCAAAAATTCTTTCACAAAATAATCCATCTTTTTCAGGCTTATTGGTTTTATAATGAAGAGTATAGGATTTTGTTACCTCCCCAACTGTTTCTCCATTGGGTAGGATTTTTTTTGCCCAAGCACTTATTTGTTCAGGAGAAACTGATCCAATTCGAAGGTGTTGATGTTTATACTGATCAATCATAAAATAAAATTTCCGATTCAGTCCAATTAAACTTCCTTCCTTTGAATCTGAAAGTCTTTCTCAGATACAAGGAAATGATTCAGTTCCAGAGCCAAAGATCGTAGTTCTCGAACGAGCAATCGAAATGATTCTGTAGCATCCACAGGTTTCGGTATTGTTCCTCCAAAAATTGTAGTTCGAAGTACTTCTTGACGAGCTTTCATATGATCAGATTTATAAGTCAGCATCTCTTGTAAAATATGAGCAACACCGAATCCCTCGAGGGCCCAAACCTCCATTTCGCCTACCCGTTGTCCTCCTTGTTTGGCCCTTCCTTTAAGGGGTTGTTGTGTAACAAGTGCATAATGTCCACTGGAACGTCCATGTATTTTATCATCAACTTGATGAATTAATTTCATCATATAAGGCTTTCCTATTATAACGGGCTGTTCAAAAGGATTCCCTGTTCTTCCATCAAATATTCTGCTCTTTCCCGGATACTCGGGTTCAAATATCCATGGATTCGATGTTTGTTTACTGGCCTCATATAATTCAGAAAACACAAGTTTTCTGGAAGCCTCTTGTTCATATCTCTCATCAAAAGGTGCTATTCGATAATGTCTATTTAGCATACTCCCAGCTAACCCGAGTGAACATTCCAATATCTGTCCTACATTCATTCGAGAAGGGACCCCTAATGGATTGAAGACCATATCAACGGGTCTTCCATCTTGCAAATAAGGCATATCCTGTCTAGACAAAATCTTTGAAACGATACCTTTATTTCCATGTCTCCCGGCCACTTTATCACCTACTTTGATTTTACGTTTCTGTGAAATATATATCTGAATCGTTTCTGGATTATAGCTAGAACCCGCTTTTTTGTGGATCCATCTCACATCAATAACTCGGCCCCTACCACCTATAGGTAGTTTTAGACAAGTTTCCTTTGAGGTGGCTACCTGAATCCCAAGTATAGCTCGTAATAATCTATCTTCCGGGGCATAGGAGGATTCTTTTGCCATTTGAGGTTGAGGCGTTAATTTACCCACTAAAATATCGCCCGTTTCTACCCAAGATCCCAGAATTACAATTCCATTTTTGTCTAAATTTCGGAGTAAATAGGCTTCTAGATGTGGAATTTTATTAGTGATTCTTTCAGGACCATCACTTGTCACATGAGTCTGAATTTCATATTTCCGTATGTGAAAAGAAGTATAAATATCTTCATAGACCAGACGCTCACTAATGAGTACAGCATCTTCAGAATTGTAACCTTCCCATGGCATATAAGCTACTAATACGTTTTTTCCCAAAGCAAGTTCACCACCAAGTGTAGCAGTACCATCTGCTAAAATTTGTCCCTTTTTTACGCATTTATCTTTCTGAACCTGGGATTTTTGATGCATGCAAGTATTTTTGTTGGAACGTTGATATATAATTAATGGAATACTTAGAGCATTCCCACTTCCAAATAAAATAATCTTATCAGTATCATTAGAAACGATCTTTCCCTCGTGTTCGGCTATAGCGGGAACTCCCGAATCTAAGGCCACTTGGCGTTCCAATCCAGTTCCAACAATGCACTTTTCGGACCGAGAAAGAGGAACTGCTTGACGTTGCATATTAGAACTCATTAAAGCTCTAGTCGCATCATTATGCTCGATAAAAGGAATGAGGGAAGCTCCAATAGAAAAATATTGTAAGGGAAAAATACTTCGAAGATGAACCTGTTCCCATGCAATAGTCAGAAATTCTTGACGGTATCGAGCTGGAACAATCTGTTCCTCCTGAATACCTCGATTAAGTGCTAAAAAATTTCCCGTCGCTACCATATAGTATTCATCTCTACGTGGTGATAAATAAAGCATTCGTATTCTTTTTGATCTCTCAGAAATTTCATAAAATGGACTTTCTATAGACCCCCAACGACCAATCCTTGCGTGAATTGCCAAGGATCCAATAAGTCCGACATTGATTCCTTCAGAGGTGTCAATAGGACAAATGCGTCCATAGTTACTAGGATGGATATCCCGTATCCGAAAATTAGCAGTTCGCGCCGTCAATCCTCCAGGACCCAAAGAACTCAATTTCCTTCCATGAACTATTTGGGTCAATGGATTGGTTCGATCGAAAACTTGAGATAATGGATGTAATCCAAAAAAAGATTCATAAGTGGTTGTTAATGGCGTTGAAGTCACTAAATTCTCAGGAGTCGCGATCAATTTATATCTAATTGCTCCACATATCGTTTCTGTAATTATCTTTTCTAAACGAACGAGAGCCAATCCAAATTGATCTTGTAAGAGATCTCCTACGGAACGAATACGTTTATTTTTCAAATGATTCATATCGTCAAGTGTACCCATTCCAAATTTCATTTCAATCAAATGATCCGCAGCTGTCAATATATCTCGCGGTAACAAAAATGGATTGTTCTCCGGTATATCAATATTCAGCCTTCGGTTTATATTTCGCCGACCAATTGCTCCTAATTCACATCTTTGTGTAAAAAATTTTTTTTTTAATTCCGGACATAAATTTTCAGAAAATAGGGGATCTACGCCTCCACAAACAAATTGTCGATAAAACTCCAAAATGGCATTTTCTTTTGACCCTATTTTTTCTTCCACCTTTTCATTGAGTAAAGACAAGAAAATTTCGGGGTAACAAACGTTCTCAAGAATTTCGCTTAAATTCGAACCCATAGCTACTGATAGAACTAGAATAGATATTTTCTGTTTCCTACTTACACGAGCCCATATCCTTGCTTTTCCATCAATTTTTAACTCTAATCTTCCTCCCCAATCTGATATTATTGTGCCAGTATAGACGGAAATTCCGTTATTGTCCAATTCTGACCGATAATAGATACCGGGGCTTTGCAATATTTGATTGATTACAATTCTGTATATTCCATTTACTATAAAAGTTCCCAGGGAATTCATTAGAGGAATGTTTCCAATAAAAATAATTTGTTCTTGGATATCCCGACTGTTTTTCCAAATTAATCCCGCGGATATATATAATTCAGAGGCATATGTAAGTAATTTATATACAGCATCTTTTTCTTTTATTGAGGGTTCTACCAATTGATATGTTTCCACAAATAACTGAAATTCAATTTCTTGATCTGTATCTTCAATTTTTGGAAACTTAAAAAGTTCTTCTGTTAAGCCCCGATCAATGAATCTACAAAATCCTTCAAATTGTATTTGATTCAATCCGGGTAGTGTAGACATTCCTTCATTCCCAACCCCAAGCATTTTTTATTCCCCCTTTTTATAGAAAATATCCCATTATTTGCTGTCATTCTTCATCGAATCACATGAATAGATTTAGCAATAATGGAATTTCTGTTCTTTTTACTTTACTGAATCACATGAAATTTTACCTAACTACGTCTATGAAATACCTATTATGAAAAGAGGAAATTGGATACTCCAATTAGAATTTGCAACAAAACAAACAAATAGAATTGAACTTGTAATATCAATGGAAACAAATTGATAAATTGAACCTAGACTTCGGGTCGGGGTATTTTTCACAATCTAAAAAAAATGAATTCTATTTATACTATTAGTATAGTATGATATTACATATCAATTCGATTGATATCGCAAAAATAAAGTAAGGATTTGCTCGGCTCCATGAGAGAAAGATATAAAAAAGAAAATAATCAGAAAAAAATAGACTATTTTTTTTAGCCCTTTACCATTTCAACTCAAAGTATTCAAAAAAGAATAATCAGAAAAAAAGTGCAAGTGTTCAGAACTCACAAAGAAGAGAGATATTTTGACCCTTTATTTTAGAATTGGAGGATTGCAGTGCATAAAAAGACTTGGATTTATGAAACATTCATAGATCTAACTTCAGCTATAGCTATCTATATATGTCTCTTACGTTATAGCTATCTATATATGTCTCTTACGTTATAGCTATATATGTCTCTTACGTTATAGCTATCTATATATGTCTCTTACGTTATTGCAGTCCTATTTGTTCGAGACAGCATATGTTGTGTTCCTTTTTCTATTCATTCATCAATCTATTTAATGAAAAATTGGCAAAAAAATGAAAGTACGAGAATTTATTGAAAATTCCCTGTAATCTATAATTACATAGAAGATACCCGATTAGATAATGTGTAACAATGAAAATGGATATTCTGGAGTTGATTGACATATATTAACAGTTCCTTCTATAATGGAAATAGAGAAGGATTCTAAAAAATGAAGATTCCTGAATTCTTCCGGAATTTGTAGTTAACGGTTGCTTGCTATTTGTCCCTAAATTTTTACTTTTCTTTTGTGACTGAAAAGGTATACGTTGGTTTTTTTGAGAGGAGGGATATTCTGATCCATTTTTTTGTATCATTTTGGCGGCATGGCCGAGGGGTAAGGCGGCGGACTGCAAATCCTTTTTCCCCAGTTCAAATCTGGGTGTCGCCTCTCAAAATCGACAAGATAATCAAATAAAGAAAAAGTCTCGACAGATATTATCCAGAAAAAGTTTTTTGAACCAATTAATGAAGTTCCTTTTTCATTAAGATCCTGAAATGGAATTTATTGAAAC